TTCAATTTCTTGATCTTCAATTTTTGGAAATTTATGAAATTCTTCCGTCAAGCCCTGATTAATGAATCTATAAAATCCCTCAAATTGAATCTGACTAAATCCAGGTATTGTGGACATTCCCTCATTTCCATTCCGGAGCATCTTAATCTTAAGTTTCCTGTTTATCGAAAAAATCCCATTATTGACTCACTATTCATCGAACCATACGGATCGATCTAGCAATGATGGAATGTATATTCTGTTTACTGAATCACATGAAATTTCAGCCAACTCCATATATGTAATGTAATGTATTTCATACGTATGAACGGAAACGAGACGGAGGAATGAAGAGCATTTTCGACGCAAGTTCGAATTTGCGACAAGTACAAATGGAAATGAATTGATAAAACATTCCTGGAAAAAAAATTCTATCACTTCCACTTATGGAGTCTTGTATAGAATATAAAAATTGATCCAATTTCTACCTATTATTATGATATTACGATCAGATTGGGTACCAAAAAAATAAATGGATTCAGGATTAAATCTGCTCTTTATGAATGAGATAAAGACAGAATAATCAGGAGCAGTATAGAATTTCCTTTTTTTAGCACACTTTAATGTTCAAAAAAGAATTCGCGGATTCTTTTTGGTAGTAGAATTTATAGATAGAATACGATTGAATTGCGTAATAGTAATAGGAGTAGTATTTATTAAGTACATGCCGATATACCTATCCGCATATCGCATCTTTTATCGTAATTTTACTTGTGGCAACAGAAGTCAGGTCGCACTATATCATAATTCCTATTTTCTATTCAAAATATTCAATGAAAAATTTAAGCACGATAATTCTCTATAGGGATATGTACATAAGAGAAAGACCAAATTCGGTATCTGTGTAACAATTTCTGTTCTGGGGTTTACATATACACATATATTTTGTTATAATTGAAATTGAAAAGGATTGATTATTGAAAATAATTGATACTGATTAGTCGTAAATCAATTTGATTTTCTTATACCATTAAAGAAACACAATTTGAGATACAAATTTAAGAACCGTTCGCTAATTCTAAAGTAAAAATAGTTAATGGTTCCAATTTGCCCTGAATTTTTCGGTCTGTGACCGGAAATCTATTTTTTCTCTTTTCAATAGAAGGAGAAGGGAAGTTTTTAAGCAGTGTGTCTTTTGAGATACAATCAATCGAAGAGAATAATCTAAACTGGATCCAATAAAAAATAGGGATTAATTTTTGAAAAGGGATAAGTACAATGGGATTCAAGATCAAAAAAAAAATGAGTAATAGAATATGGATGGATAAAAATATTATCCATTTTTTTTGGATCAGATTTGGCGGCATGGCCAAGTGGTAAGGCGGGGGACTGCAAATCCTTTATCCCCAGTTCAAATCCGGGTGTCGCCTGATCAACAAAAGACTTGAAATTTCTTATTCTGCTGATCTAACTCGACAAATTCTTGCCCCGCAAGAAGCAGAGGCAAACGACTAGGCCTGTCGATACTTGATTTTTAGAATCCATAATTCTATAAAAAAAACTGTAAATTTTTTTTTTTCTCAAAATCTGGGTTCTGGGTACCGGTCCAAACCGGTACCAATAGGTATGAAGTAACCCTTACTTATTAATGATTGATTCGGACATTTATTTGATTTATGATATCAATTGAATCAAATAAATAGTGAGAGTCAATTCTGGGATTCAGAATTACGAAAGTAAGAGGTCGGAAATCTTAGTATCCAAAGGTTCCTAAAGGACACTCCATTTTTGCTCCTAGGATTGAAGAAGAGATTATACGAAAGACTATCAAGACTTCCTAATTATCTTACACTACCTATACTAAATACTAAAATAGTGTCTACTGACTCTGTCTGGAATTAGATTGAATAGAATAGGCTGATGGGAAATCAATTTAGAAGTTGTGGAAAGGACTGAAGATACTTTGTATCCAGACTCACGAGAGGCTTTGAGTACTCAAACATTCAATCAACATGGTTGGGCGGCTCTTATTTATTTTATAGAGTAAAAAGAAAAGTAAAAAAAAAAAAATTCTTTGCCCGTGTAGGGGATTACAAAAAAAAGAATGTATGTAATAATGGTGGTGGTGTCTTACCATTCCATTCTTTCACAGAAAGAAAGACGTAAGCCTTAGATCAAATAAAATAGAGGTATCTGATAGATGGTTATCTATCTTGATGGTATATTTTGACGTCTTTTGCTTATGAAAGAAAGGTAACAAACAATAGGTCTTACTATTTCTACATGTTCCATTAGGAGCATTCCTTTGCTATTTCCAAATAAAAGGTGTGTGTATCGTATTTGTGCTTAATGCTTCCCGATTCTACCAGAAATTTTCTAATATAGGAACTTGTTACGAGTAGATTCATTGGATTAGTTCATCAATAGCCTTAAGTCAGAATCCTATTTTCTTTTGACTCTGCACCATTGATTCCACTATGATTATTGATCAATAATCAATAATGAAATAATTCCTTCATAGAGATAGGAGACATAATTCACATGGATATAGTAAGTCTCACTTGGGCTGCTTTAATGGTAGTCTTTACATTTTCCCTCTCACTCGTAGTATGGGGAAGAAGTGGACTCTAGGGGTACTACTAATTGAATAATCGATTGAGTGATCGAATTGTATCAATCGTTTAATTGATCGTTTTGCGAAACTAAAAAAAAAAAAAAAAAAGATTCCTTGGTTTCGTTTTCTTTTATTTTTATTTTATATAGTTAATATAAATCTATATATTAAGTTATAAGTTATAAGAAGCCTAGGAATTAGAAGAGTTGGCCTTGGATTATTTTGGATTGATCGAAACCCATACAAGTAGATGTAGCGAAAAAAAAAAAAGAAATAGAATTAGACTGCTATTTCGATGTATATGTATTAGATGTACATCTAATACATGTACATATTGTAAATTGATCTATATCTATATAAAACCATATCTGTATACAACTTTATATGATAAAATTTATATGATCATACTATTTATATGATAATAAATTTATATGATAAAAATATACAATACTATCTAGTGCGGTAGAAAGAACTATATATAATATAGTTCTTTCTACCGCACTATCTCAGATACTTATGATTCCAGCCAAATCATTTCATTTAAAACTTGGAGTTTTAATCCCTTTCTTTTATTTCTTCAATCATTGATAAGAACTAATAATCCAACCAAGTTTCAGTTAAATTAATCATTTTGACTGACTGTTTTTACGTAGATGATAAGTAAAAAAGCAGTAGGAACTAGAATGAACAGTGCAGTAGCAATAAATGCGAGAATATTGACTTCCATAATCTCATTGTTTTTTTTTACTTCACAATAACTCGGGATCTAATCCCATAGAGATAAGAAATTTTACTCCTGTCAATTCAATGGGATGAATTGAATTCTGATGATACTGAATCGGATCAATATTATGAATAACAATATCTGATCTATCAAATCGATTCATCGTCGAGAATTGAATAGTATAACATAAGAAAATCTTTTATTTTATCCATACTAAATCCGAAATGGGATTCTTTATTGGATCAGGAATTCCATTGAATTTTTCATCCTTTTTTCTACTTTTTTTTTCTTTTCCATAACCTACTGTCTTTGTCTTCCTTATACAACTCTCTTTCCTTATACTTATACATACAATTATGAGATATTATATGATCGGTATTCTATGGGTCACACAGATACAAACAGTAGAAGTGAGATGGAAAAAAGGACGGGTGTTAAGTGGAAAAGATCTAATATTCCAACAAATTTACTAAAAAGGGGTCTTGCTTGGTCTTTTATTTTATTAGTATAGTATCTCTTTCTCTTCTTCTTTCTTGGATTGAGACTAGAGCGCATACATCAAAAATTCAGTGTGCAATTTGCATGAGAATAAATAGATTGTTTCCAATTAGTAATTGAGGATACACAAACAAAGTCGAGGTAATTATGTTAAGTTCATTGTGTATCGTACAATAAACGAATACAATTTGTGTATGTACTCCCGGTAAAAATGGGGGAACTCTATTCCATTTCATTGTTCAAGAACAATTGAAAAAGAAAGTCAGACGAGTATGGTATCTATTAAAATACTGAATATAGATTAAAATACTGAATATAGTAATGCCACCGATTGTACCAACTTACATATGTTTCCCCTTATCAATCGGTATTAGTGAAAGAAATGGAAATTCCCGTACTTGTCTGATGATAAATGCGAAACGAAAAACAAAAGAAATAAGGATCCCCGCTGGGGATTAGATCTTGCTACCTGTCCCCCCTTTCGCAGAAAATGGAGAGATGAATTTATCAATTCATCGGATCCTAGTTCGGGACTGACGGGGCTCGAACCCGCAGCTTCCGCCTTGACAGGGCGGTGCTCTGACCAATTGAACTACAATCCCAGCAAGGTGTATGGCATACATATTCTTACTAGTTTTATAAGAACATTCTATTCGTTGTGTTGTAACAGAAACACGAATGATATACTGAATATCCACATGGATATGGAATATAGTGAGAGCGACACGGATTACTAGTAACGAGTGGTTATTTTATTGCCAAAAAAATGGATAATCCATTTTTCAATGAGAAAAAGAACTATTTTAATTTTAATGATACTTAATCTTAATTAAGTATCATTAATCTAGATCGTTAGAAAAATCAGAACGAATGAGAAAAACATGGATAGAGAAAAAATTGACTCTTTCTCTTCATTTCTACGGATCAGGCATTTCTGTTTCTGGAGGACAAATTGGTTATTTCATATTCATGGAGCAACGAATTATTGGGCCGAGCTGGATTTGAACCAGCGTAGACATATCGTCAACGAATTTACAGTCCGTCCCCATTAACCGCTCGGGCATCGACCCAGGAAGAATTAATTCTAGATTTATTGATAATCTACGATCAACTTCCTCCCTACCCCCAGGGGAAGTCGAATCCCCGCTGCCTCCTTGAAAGAGAGATGTCCTGAACCACTAGACG